GATTCATATCAAGATCTGCAAGTGTAAAAAAATAGGAAATAAAAAAAGGCCTTTTTCTTTGAAAGATTGAGCATCTAATTGATTTGAAAATAATGAAAAGATTTGGATTATGGGATTGTAGTTCAATTGGTCAGAGCACCGCCCTGTCAAGGCGGAAGCTGCGGGTTCGAGCCCCGTCAGTCCCGATGGATCCAAATCCACTAAAAAATACAGCAATTCATTCTTTTTTTTCTGTGAAAGGGGATACAAATAGTATAATTTCATTCCCACCAAGAATTCTTTTTATTTTTTTCATTTCTTCTATTGTTTGTTTAGAACCAAAGGCAGGGCGGTTTGATGAAGTATCATCAAATGAGTGTACAAGGCGATCACTAGTTTAGAGAAAATAAAAGAATGAAAAATAAATAAAGTGAAAGTTGTTTTTGATTGTATCAGGAATTTATGTTGAAATTCGGTATAGTAGAGTAGAAAGGATCTTCCTGTGTTATACTATTCAATTCTTGACGATGAATCCATTTGTCAGATATTCTTATTCATGATATTGATCCGATTCGATTACATGGAGTTTAATTCATATTAATTCCATTGAATTTACCGACAAAAGATTTATCATCTCTATGGGATTAAATCCCGAGTCATAGCGAATTAAAGAAAAATTAAATAACAAAATTATGGAAGTAAATATTCTCGCATTTATTGCTACAGCATTGTTCATTCTAGTCCCTACTGCTTTTTTACTTATAATATATGTAAAAACAATAAGTCAAAGTGATTAATTAAAATTAAAAAAGAAACTTGTGACTTTTCAGTTCTTATCAATGATTGAAGAGAAGAAATAAAATAAAAAGGGTTCAAATTTCGCGTTTTAACTGAAATGATCAAACTCTATTCAGCAGTATTCTATGAGCTACTAGATAGCATGGTAAAAAAAAATTTCTACCATACTATCTAGTATTTATATTGTGTTATATAAAGTTTGTTGTATGCAAGCTACAGGTTAGTTTAATATATATCACTTGACACTATTCTCTTAATATATATTGCTAGCGAGATAGAAATTACATATATAATGTCCATAGTGTTATCTCCCAATTTTATTTCTTTGCGCCATCTATATTCTATTTTATTTATGTTAATTCCAATCAATCTGAAATAAAACCAAAGACAGCTTTTACGCTTCCGATTCTATTTCCTAGATTTATTATTTTTTTTTAATAGAAATTCCGATATCCCTTCAAAGAAAGATTCAAATCAATGAAGGAAAAAGGGGGTAGGTTTATAATAGAATAAAATCAACAAATCTTATTCTTAGCATTCCCACAAAGAAGTAATTGATTGAACTGTTGACATAGTTTCCTGGGGTTCCTGGGAACTTCTTCGGATTTCGAAATAAAACTATTTTCAAGTGAAAGTTAAATTCAAAATAAAGTATTTGTAGAACAGAACGATCTAAAAAAATTGATACAGTTTGATTCCTAAGTAGTCCTTCTAGAGTCCACTTCTTCCCCATACTACGAGTGAAAGGGAAAATGTAAAGACTACCATTAACGCAGCCCAAGCGAGACTTACTATATCCATTTGAGTTTTGTCCTCGACCTCTATGAAGGAATTATTCAATTATGGTTCACTAATAATAGTAGAATTTCTCTCGCATAGTCAAAAGGGGATTCTGATCCAACACCATTGATGAAATAATCCAATTAGAACAGTTGTTCTAATTATACGATTTATACTGTATTCGGAAAACATTAAGCATAAGCAAAAAAAGACGCAGAGACATCCTTTGAAGTAGCAGAAGTAACAAAGCAATGGTAATAACATCTCAGAATAATAAGACCCATTCTTTATTTTGTCGCCTTTCATTAAGTCAAAAAAATATATATTATAGAATCAAGATCGATCATTATATATTGAATATCCCTTTTTTATTTATTTTTTATTTGATATAAATATCCGATTTGACCTATGAAACAATCGAAGACATATTATGCTGTTCTTGACTCGCGCTTATTGAAAAGTAAAAATTCATTTTTATACTTTAATTTTGAACTTTAATCTTTATATAGAAATAAGTAAAAGTAACTAAACGTAAAATATTTCTATATATATTTAAAAAGTAAAATCTAATTATCCATTCAACCGAATTATTTTTGATTGAATGCCAAAGTATTCAGAAACTTTCACGCGTATGTATACAAAGTATTTTCGACTCTTTCCGTAACGAAAAGTTGAATTATATTTAAACTCCAATCTAATTCAAGACTCAGCCAGTAGACACTACATTAGTCGTGAAGGTAGTATCATATAAAAAGTTAACAGTTTTTTTTGACAACTAAAATGTATCTTTAAAACCCTAATTGAAGGCATTTTATAGAACATAACCACCCAGATACTTAGAATCAAGCAAGTATCCATAGTCTTTTTCCTCCGCTTGCTCCGTCTGGAAAAAACCCTAGCAAGTTATCAAAACAGAATAAAGTATTTCGATTCTTTTGTTTAT